GAATCAATTGGCAAGAGGTCAACGATTACGTGAGTTACTGAAACAATCCCAATCAGCCCCTCTCACAGTGGACGAACAGATAATGACCATTTATACTGGAACAAATGGTTATCTGGATGGATTAGAAATTGGACAAGTAAGAAAATTTCTCGTTCAGCTACGCACTTATTTAAAAACGAATAAACCTCAGTTCCACGAAATAATAGCCTCTACCAAGACATTAACCGCTGAAGCAGAAAGCTTTTTGAAAGAAGGTATTCAAGAGCAACTAGAACGTTTTCTACTTCAGGAGAAATTATAAAAAAAATAAAATAAATGGATCCTTCTTTTTTTTTTCTTTAGTTAATTTTATTCTTTAATTAAATTTTAAAGAAATTCGAAAAATAGAAGTATATTTAAGTTAAGTATATATATATAATAGAAAGAAGTATATAACTAATATCTGTTTAATATTAAATCTTAAAGCATTCAGAATTTCTTTCTTATTCTATTTCTTTCTTATCTTTTTTCTAAATAGAATAAAAAAATATTCTATATAATATATAGAAATGGAAATAATAGATAAATATCAATATATTTATATCTATATTGATATTGCGTCCAATAGGATTTGAACCTATACCAAAGGTTTAGAAGACCTATGTCCTATCCATTAGACAATGGACGCTTTTCGCTTTTTTTGACTTCCCAATTGTTAAAAAAAAGAATGTGCGAAATTTTTTTAGCAATTGTGTATTGAAGTTAATTCAATACACAATTGCTATTAGATAATTCTAATAGAGAAAATTGTCTCTAATAAAAATAAAAAAATAAAAAAAAAGCAATTTAGAATTTAGAGCGGGTAGCGGGAATCGAACCCGCATCGTTAGCTTGGAAGGCTAAGGGTTTTAGTCGACGCCAATTGATCAGTTTTATATTTTTAACGTCTCTAATTCAAAACCGAACATGAAACTTTGGTTTCATTCGGCTCCTTTATGATGGATGGAGAAATTCCCAAATAAAATAAGATGGGAACAAAATAAAAATCAAAATTCGACCCATAACATCTATGTTAGCTTTTTTTCCGTCTGGATGCTTTCACAGAAAATTTTGCTTTATAGATGATCCTTCTAGAAGATAGAAAAGGCGAACTCGAACAATCTTTCTAGTTACTTCGTTCTTTATTTCTATTTAACGGAATCCTTAGGAAAAGTATTTTGTTTCCACCGAGCTAAAACAATATAATATGTCGATGTCTTTAGTAAACCAAAGTTCTCGTTTAATAGCTATTTTGCTTCAATTTTTTTCTATATCAAACAAAAAATAGAACTGAAGATTTAGTTACGATTAGAAAGAAACTTTTTTTGCTTTATCCATGGATCCTCTTGTTATACTTATTGAATTGTAAATAGTCATCCAATTCAAAAATTATGTTTCGGAATTTCATAATCCAAATTGAGAATTAATTAGAGTCTTTGGATACAAATTACGAGAATCTATAATCTTCCTTGAATCTTTCATTGAAAGGTAAAGGACTAAATCCTTTTAAGAAATAAAGTTTTTGATCGGAAGATTAATCAAACCGAGAGACCCTTTAACTATTAAAGGGGTTAAAGGAACGAATCACACTTTTACCACTAAACTATACCCGCTACAATGCAATTATTGCATATAAATTGACCTTTTGTCGAACAAAGTAATCGGGAAAAAAAAAATATGAAAACAAAATTAGAAAATTATAGCGTAGACTTAAGAAAATTAGTCAAAGTGGGATTCCTTTTTTTTTTTTATTTTAGATCTTTTTTGTCTAAAAATCCATCGGATGGGTCTTTTTAACTTTAACAAAAAAAGGCCCGGCTGGGGACTGACCAGGCCAGGCTATTAAAATAAAAAAGATCTTTTATTTGTGTTTGGACGAGACAAAATAAAAAAAGGATTCTCTAGATTCTCTATTTGTATTCTTGTGATTTTATTTATTTCTCTTTCGAGTTCGAGCCTTTTCTTTATCTAATCTTTATCTACATTTTTTATGTAATATAGAATTACTTAGAAAGTTCTTTATATAATAGTAAATAGTAATATATATATTATATATATATATAAATATCTGATAAATATATTTATATAATAAAAAAGAAATTATATATTATATATATATAAATATAATAAAATTAATAAAATATAGAAAATGAAAAAATATATATTAAAGTAATATAAAGAATAATAAAAAAAAAAAAAAAAAGAAAAGTTTTTTAAGAATAAAGTGGAGAAGGTTTTTTAAGTCCTTTTTTGTCTAATGGAACCTAATAAGTATCCCTTTTCGATTAGGAGAGATGGCTGAGTGGATTAAAGCGTTGGATTGCTAATCCATTGTACGAGTTAATCGTACCGAGGGTTCGAATCCCTCTCTTTCCCTTCCGTTTTTTGATGATGTGAAATAGATAAAATCCTAATAAAATTTTCGCTTTTCCACTAATTAAATAAAGTAATAAAAAACCTGTCGTTTTTATTCTTCACGTCCCGGATTACGTCCTGGATCATTAGATAGGAATCCAAATATGAAGAGAGAAACAAAGAATATAACTACAGTGTATACAAAAAGTTTGAGAGTAAGCATTACACAATCTCCAAGATCTTACTTTTTTTTTTTTCAAAAAAAAAGAGAATAGATTCTCTATTTTTATACTAAATATCTAGATATTTTTTTGTGAACTCGAATCTAATTAGGTTCTTTCATTTAGGGAAAAGAGGATAAAACTGAGCAAATTGAATGATCCAGGTTTAGTATGGCTACCAAAAAAATTCAATGTTTGAATTGAGAGTTCGTTCCTACGTCAAGATTTTTTGATCTTTTGAATTGTTGGAAGAATCAAAACCGTGAATTTTTCTAAGACAGTATTAAGAATTTCATCGAAAACTTACAGCTGCTTGCCAAACAAAGGCTAAGAGAAGAAAGAAAAGAGGTATTACGGGCATAATATCTACGATTGGATTCAAAAAGGCGTAGGCCTCCGGCAATTTGGCGACTAAAAAAGTGCTTGAAAAAAGGGCAGAATTAAAACAAATACAGATCAAATTAAATATATTAAGCATAACAAAAATTGGTGTTCTTGTGGATAATTTAATTTTGATTGAGTTATTAATATATTTTTTATATAAGGAAAAAAATAAAGAAAGATAGTCTAAAAAGACTTTGTTGAACTTACTCAATCAAAAATCCTTTCATTCTCTTATGAGAATGAAAGAAATAATATTTTCATACAATATCTTAATTGAATTCTATGTAATGATCAATAAAGTAAGTTTGATTTGCTATCTACACGTGTCAAAACTATAGCACCAATGTAATCTATATTTAATTTGGGCTTAAATTGAATTGACGAACAACCAATAGCAATATTACTCTTTTAGTAGTCTTGAATAAAAATCAAAATGGGGCGTAGCCAAGCGGTAAGGCAACGGGTTTTGGTCCCGCTATTCGGAGGTTCGAATCCTTCCGTCCCAGAGTCCAGTCATTACGGAATCAATCTTCTATTGCCTTTGTACACCATCTTTCTCTTTCTGTTTAAAAATCCAATATTTTTTAAGAATAAAATATTGAAATGAAAAGAAGAATCAACTTATTTTTCATCATTTCAACCGAATTCACAAAAAATCTATTTGCTTTTTTTTTTATTTGTGTGTGATGTAGGTAAGTAAGGTAGAACCGTAGATTCTAAGAGTTTTAATAAAAATATATATATATATAAATATAGATTTCTATTCAAATTTCGATTTGACATAGATACAATCTAATATGGGATTCATTTGACTTCTGACTGAACCTTTTACGCGTAGATTCACTATTCCATTCATAGAGAAAGAAAAAGTATAGATTATTATGACTGAACTATGACTATTCATGATTCCATAATTGAATCAATTACACAAACTAGAGGGATGTTATGGTAAAACTTCGTTTAAAACGATGTGGTAGAAAGCAACGTGCGACTTGAATTGAAGGACATAATCTGCTGTGGATGTTTTGATCCGCCACCTTTTATATTAGGAATATAGGTGCTCTTGGCTCGACATTTTGTGTTCTATTTTACTTTCTATTTTACTAGAGTCCTACACTTTTTTTGAATATAAAAAAGAGTACAGGATGGAGCTCGAGGAGAATAGAAAGTTTTTATTCCTTTCGCAGGAGTAAGGATCTAGGGTTAGTGCGAATTAATAAGTTGGAACAACTTCGTAAGTCTTTTTATTTTTATATTGAAAAAAAAGCCCTTTCAAGTAATTTTACAAAACAAAAGGAAATTTTCTTAAAATTGTAAAATTCTTTGAATCAAAAGTCTATCATGCGTGAATCAAGCGTTTGTATGATTCTTTGATAGAAAGAAAAGAACTCATAAATAAAATAAGGGGCTTGTTGCTGCCCTTTTTTAATAAAACGATTCAAGATCACCGAAGTCATGTCTAAACCCAAAGATTCACAGTAAGGATAAAGAATCCTGAAACAAGGAAATCCAATTTTCAATTGTTTGAACAACTAGATCAGAATGAAGAATCAATTTTGATTCTAAAAAAAAAAATGAGACAAACAAAAAAAGGGTTAGAGACTACTCAATAAAAAGAGTACTTAAGGATTCTCTGTTGAGATATTTGAGAGTTATTTAACTTGAGTTACGAGAGTACGAATGTTACGAATGTTTTTTATGAAAAAAGATATTTACGGTTTCAATACTGGCTAATTGATTTAATGTTTTTATTAATCTATTTAATATTTGAATTTTATACAGAGAGTTAACTTCTACTCATTGCATTTTTTTCTCGAGCCGTACGAGGTCAAAGCCTCTTATACGTTTCTAGGGGGGGTATTATTCATATACATCTATCCCAATGAGCCGTTTATCGAATCGTTGCAATTGATGTTCGATCCCGAAGAGAAGGAAGAGATCTTCGGAAGGTGGGTTTTTATGATCCGATAACTAATCAAACTTATTTAAATCTTCCTGCTATTCTCGATTTCCTTAAAAAGGGCGCTCAACCAACAAGAACAGTTCATGATATTTCAAAGAAGGCAGGGATTTTTACGGAATTAAGTCTTACTAAAACGAAATTGAATTAATGAAATATAAAAAAGAGGATGTGAAAGACTCATCTATAGCTTGGTATCAAATTTTATCTACTCTTTTCTTTCCTCCTCTTTCGTTTCCATCATATTTATTTTGATTTATTAGAATTTCTATTTATTATTAGTATTCTTCCTAAGGTACGAAAACTAAAAAATACCCTGCTAACAACTACCATGTTTTATAATTATAAACAAATTTATGAAAAAATTTTTGGATCTATAGAAATTCTCATTTTTTTATAAATACAAAATTTTATTGTATAGAAAATAATACTGTATATAAAATAATATATTACTTTAATAAATATATATATATTATTATATTAATAATGAAAGGCCATAAAAAATGGGTCTAAAAAAGTATATATAAAAAGATTTTAGATTACCCTACTCGGCTTAGTTTTTATTCATTGTATGAACTAACAAACGAAGGGGTTAAACTTTTTTATTTATTTTTGTCTATTCTTTTTGCTATATTAAAAATTCACAATCATATTGACAACAGTGTATCGACCAAATATAATTCTCTCATAGAGAAATCATAGAGAAATGGATCTATTTATCCCTGACGCACACATGACTGGATTTTGCTTTTTTTCTTTATTCTGGTTGTATCTACATATTTGCAGTACTTTCTTTTTTTGTTTTTGGGGGTTGCTAACTCAACGGTAGAGTACTCGGCTTTTAAGTGCGACTAGCATCTTTTACACATTTGTATGAAGAAAAGGATTCGTCCAGATCTGCGGTAGAGTTTGTAAGACCACGACTGATCCTGAAAGGAATGAATGGAAAAAAAAGCATGTCGTATCAAGGGAGAATTCAGATAACATTTTTTTGCTTTTCTGATCGGTACAACCTTGTTTTCGGTGTCGACAAAAAAAAGGAATTCCAGTTTGGGTCGAGTGAATAAATATAAATGGATGGATAAAAAACCAGTTTTCCTGATTCCAGGAAAAAAAAAGAAACGAGCTTCCATTCGTAATTTGAAAAATTACCCGATCTAATTAAATGTTAAAAATAGATTAGTGCCTAATACGGGTATGGGAAGGAATTTTTTCTTGCGTGTTATTATCAATTTTTTCATGAGTCCTAATTATTTTTTCCCTAGTCCGTTTGGGTTAGGTTGGAGATGGATGTGTAAAAGAAGCAGTATATTGATAAAATATATATATATATATTTCCAAAATCAAAAGAGCGATTAGGTTAAAAAAATAAAGGATTTCTAATCATCTTGTTTTGTTATTTTATAATAGAAATAATATAACGAACAGAAACCTATTAAAGATAGAGAATCCGTTTAGCAGTCTACCTGTTTATGAGGTATCTATTGCTTTCGTAATCTAATACCTTATTTTGACTGTATCGCACTATGTGTCATTTCAGAACTCAAGAAAATAAAGACTTTACTTTTAGTTCAAATTGAATTTCAATCCAAATGGAGAAATTTCAAGGATATTTAGAGTTCGATGGGGCTCGGCAACAGAGTTTTCTATATCCACTTTTTTTTAGGGAGTATATTTATGTACTTGCTTATGATCACGGTTTAATTAGATTAAATAGAAATAGCTCTATTTTCTTGGAAAATGCGGATTATGACAAAAAGTATAGTTCACTAATTGTGAAACGCTTAATTTTGCGAATGTACGAACAGAATCGTTTGATTATTCCCACTAAGGATTTGAACAAAAATCTGGGGCAGACTAATTTTTTCTATTATCAAATGATATCTGTTTTATTTGCAGTGATTGTAGAAATGCCATTTTCTCCAAGATTGGGATCCTCTTTCGAAGGAAAAAAATTAAAAAAATCTTATAATTTAAAATCAATTCATTCAATATTTCCCTTTTTAGAAGACAAACTCTCACATTTTAATTATGTGTTAGATGTACTAATACCTTACCCCATCCATCTAGAAATCTTGGTTCAAACCCTACGTTACCGAGTAAAAGATGCCTCTTCTTTGCATTTTTTTCGGTTCTGTCTATACGAGTATTGCAATTGGAAGAATTGTGATAGTAAAAAAAAATCAATTTTGAATCCAAGATTTTTATTGTTCTTATATAATTCTCATGTATGTGAATACGAATCCATCTTTTTTTTTATACGCAAGCGGTCTTCTCATTTACGATCTACATCTTATGAAGTCTTTTTTGAGCGAATTTTATTCTATGGAAAAATACAACATTTTTTTAAAGTCTTTGTTAATAATTTTCCGGCGATCTTAGGGTTGCTCAAGGATCCTTTCCTACATTATGTTAGATATCACGGAAAATGCATTCTGGCAACAAAGGATACGCCGCTTCTGATGAATAAATGGAAATATTATTTTGTTAATTTATGGCAATGTTATTTTTCCGTATGGTTTCAATCGCAAAAGGTCAATATAAATCAATTATCTAAAGATA